AACTCTTAATTTCTTAAGAGAAGAAAAGTGCAATTCTCATAGGCATATTTGATGACGAAGCGAAGGTACGAAGTGAGAGGGAAAAGGAAGTAAGCCCCAGTTGAGAATCGATTTCAAACTTGTCGTCTTTGGTTTGGAGCTATTCCCATAGCGGAAATTCGATGGTCGAAGCGAAAGGAGTGTTTAGCAACTCTCTTGACCCGCTTACAAGAGAGGAGCTTTAGCTGCTCGAGCGAATGCGAGAGGAGTGGAAAGCCATTTGAGTTTGAACTCGCTTTTACTGTTATAAAAGGCGTTCCAAGCAACTCGCCTTAGAACAGCTACTATACTATACTTGTTGGATAAGGAAGGAGTGAAAGCAACTTTCCTGCGTTGGAAAGGAGCGAAACGAAAAGACATAAGAAGAAGGAGTAGGCGCGGTTTACAATCGTTCAGCCAGAGCGAATCGGTAATCAGGAAAGGCGTTCCAAGCAACTCGCTTTACTATAAGTAAGGAGAGGAGCGAAGCAACTCGAGCGAATGCGAGAGGCGCGGAAAGAAGGAAAGAAAGGAGAGGCGCTTTAGCGGCTCGAGCGAATGCGAGAGGTGCGGAGCCACTTTCTTGACTAAGAAAGGAGCTAAAAGTCACTCGACGTAAGGAGAGGAGTGGAGCTACTTGCGTTTGAGCTTTTCTTTATTATAGTTGGAAAGGAGCGGAAGGAAAGGCGCCGAAAGCTTCCTTCAGAGCGAATCGGTAATCAGATCAGGAATAGCTTCAAGCAACGAGACTTACAGGAGAGGAATGTTGACAACTTTCCAGTTAAGGGAAGGAGCGTTTAGCAACTCTGAAGACTAAGGCGCGAAAGCCATAAAAAGGAAAGGAGCGAAAGCTGCTCGAGCGAATGCGAGAGGAGCCCCGGGCCACTCGACTGTAAGGAGAGGAGTGTTGACCACTCGTTTTTACTTACAGGAGAGGAGCGAAGAGAGTAGGCTGCACGTGACAGACTCTGCTCCTATTTCAAATGCTCTTCTTGCCTATTCGAATTGAACTATTCTATTATTCTAATGGAACTATTCAATTATAAGCGTAGCTGTTCGAATTGAACTATGATATTTGTTGCTACGCAGTTCTCATTGAACTATTCAATTTGTTGCTACGCTGTTCTTCTTTTCAGCTCCTTTCTTTCCTTATAGTATAGTATAGTTATTGAACACCAACCCAATCTCGACTTTAAAGACTAAGAGGAGTGGGGAAGGTAGCGAAAACAAGCAAAAGAAAGGAGCGTTTAGACAGAATAAAGGAGAGTTGCGTAGCTGTTCTCCTCTTTTCTTCTCTTAATCAATTACTTAAGCACAAGAACGTCGACTTTATGTAGCAGGGAAAGGAGTTCCAGACTGCTCGCTTTTACTTACAGGAGAGGAAAAGTAAAGACTGACTTGTTAGAGTAAGGAGAAAGACTGACTTGTTAGAGTAGCTTTCCACGCCCTTCTGTTCTTCTTTCATCTCCTCTCCTTTTAGTCGAGCTTCTTTCATCTCCTTCCTTTACGCAATTAGCCTATTCTCATTTCACTATGATATTAGAACAAGGCATATTGGAAAGTACAATTCTAAGCGTAGCAGTTCTAAGGCGAGTTGCTTTCACTCGTCTCATTTCCTTACTTCTTGGAACTCTCCAAAAAAGACTTACAGGAGAGGAAAAGTATGGAATATTAGAAGCGTAGCTACTATGATATTAGAAGCGTAGCAGTTCTGCTTTCCACGCCTTTCCTTCCAACAAGTATAGTTGCCAACCTTGTGGAATAGTTCAATTCGAACAGCGTAGCAATTAGCCTATTCTCATTTCACTTTTGTTAAGTAATTGATTATGATTAATCAAATCTCGACTTTAAAGACTTACAGGAGAGGAAAAGTATGGATTAGTTGAAAGAGCTACTTCGTTCGAGCTTCATTACATCCACCCTCTCACTTCGTTCGAGCTTCCTTTTCCCTCTCACCGCCCATGTTTGCAGAGACGAAAGGGAATCGGTCAGGCCTAGCGCTTAAGGCTTCTAGCTCCCCGAACCTGAAGTGGAAGGAGAAAAGCTTTAAAAGGAAAGGCGCGAAAAGCCATAAAAAGGAGAGGGCGACTGAAAGGAGACTCGACTGTTAAGGAGAGGAGAGGCGTGGAAAGACACTTTGAAGACTATAACCTGCGTTGGAAAGGAGCGTTTAAAAGGAAAGGCGGGGGCGAAACAGGGCCTCTTCAACGAGACTATTCTATTCGAACTGCGTAGCCACTTAAGTAATATCTACAGGTTCCCTCTTAGCGCTTTTCAAGGAAGGAAAGGTGCGAAGCCGCTCGACTGTAAGGAGAGGAGCTGAAAAAGGGAAGGGCGTTCGTGAGAGGAGCGAAGCAAAAAGACTGTAAGGAGAGGGGCGAAGCAGTTCGAATTTCACTATTAGCCTATTCGAATGGAACTTTTCTTCTCTTAAGAAATTCTCAATTAAGAGTTTGAAAATGCGTAGCAGTTCTAAGAAAACTATTACTTTAAGGAAAACGGAGCTCCAAAGCAGCTTGAACTCGACTTGTTGGAAGGAGAGAGGGGGCGGGGAATAAGAAGAACTGCGAAGCAACGAGACTTACGTGATAGGGGTGAAGCAGCTTGAACTTGAACGAGACTACTCGCCTTAGAACTGCGAAGCAACGAGACAGACTATAAGGAAAGGAGTGAAAACAACTTTCCAGTTAAGGGAAGGAGTGGAAAGTTACGCCAAAAGACTTGTTGGAAGGAGAGGTGCGAAGCCACTTTTCAGACTTGCAGGAAAGAAAGGACTAAAGGCCACTCGACCGTAGGGAGAGGAGTGAAGCAGCTTGAACTTGACTGCAAGGAAAGGAGTGGAAGGCCATAAAAAGGAGAGGAGTGGAAAGCTTTAGCGACTCGCTTGATTGTAAGGAAGGGAACGAAGTAGCTTGACTGGTTGGAGAGGCGTTCCATACCGGTTCTTAGAGAGGAGCGAAGCTGCTTGAACGAATGTGAGAGGTGCGAAGCCGCTTGAAGGAGTGAAGCTGCTTGAACTTGAACTCGACTTGACTGTTAAGGAGAACAGCGAAGCAACGAGCGAGACAGACTTGTTGGAAGTGGCTAAACGCTCCTACTTCAATTAAAGCTCGCCCTCCCTCACTAGAAGTCAGTTTTCCCACGTCCGGTAGACTTTCTTTCTACAACCTTGACTTGAACTAATATCATAGTTCAATTAGTTGCGTAGCAGCTGCGCGAAAGCCGTTGCGCCTTACTAAGCAAGAAAGGGCAAATTGAAGACTGAGAACAACTAATATCATAGTTCCATTCTCATAGGCATATTTGATGATGTCGCTTCATTCAATCCACCCTCGTTGGAAAGCTAACACCCAATTTGCGATGCTTTTAAGCCCCCTTTCCGAACTCTAATGTGAGATTGGTAATGAGGGAGGTTTAAGCCGTGTTAAATGTGCCGCAAATGGCCTTACTTCTTGCCTTCTAATAGAATCGTTCAATTCTCATAGGCAAGAAGTAAGGAAATGAGACGAGACGCAACTACTAAGAAAGTAATCTCTTAAGTAAAGGGTACTAATAGTTCTTTAATTAGAACTGCTACGCAACTAATAGAATAGTTCAATTCTCATAATATCATAGTGAAATTCGAATAATAGAATAGTTCAATTCGAATAGGCTAATATCATAGTTCAATTCTCATAGGCATATTGGATCGAATAGGCATATTGGAAAGTACAATTTCGGTTTGAAACGTCGCATTTCTGCTTTTCAAAAGGGGCGAGGGCTGGTGGTGAAGGAAAGGGGGAAGCGACTCGTTCCTTCCTTGCTTGTTAAAACTCCTTTCCTCTTCAAGCTAAACTCATTTGTCTTTCACTTCATTGTGAAAGCGGGTTGAGTTCATACATTTTGAATGCTTGAAGAAGAAGATCGCTTTAAAAGGAAAGGAGTGGAAAGAAACGAGACTGTAAGGAGAGGAGTGTTGAAGAACAGAGAGGAAGAGGAGTGAAAGAAGAACAGAGAGGAAGAGGAGTGAAAGAAGAACAGAGAGGAAGAGGAGCGTAGCAGTTCGAATTGAACTATTCCACAAGGAAGCAGAAAGCGGTTGCCGCCGAGGCTGTTTAAGTTGCCAAGGCTGTAGCTGCAGATCTTGCCCTTCGTTCATAGTTCGCGGCTTGTCTTCGCGCCTCTCCTTATAGTAAGAGTTTTCTTAGAACAGCGCCCCTCTCCCTACAGTCGAGTAGCTTCGCCCCTCACATTCGTTCTCGTTCAAACAGCTTCGCCCCCGGTCGAGCTTCATTACGTCTACCCGGTCGAGCTTCCTTCCCCTTTCGTCTTAACTACAACTACATTACGCAAGCTCCACCAATACCTATACCTACCTATAGAATAGAGTCACAAAAGTACCAGTGACGGTGACTTTGACGGTTTATGGATTCAGTCAGCTAAACTCCTCAATAAATATCAACAAACAACATGTCGTGACCGGTCTAGCTAAGTTTCCAAAGGTGAACAGCCCCCTGTCCTTTATAGTCGTAAAGAGCTTCTCAGAAAAGTAAGCAAGTAAACAACCGTATTTCCGCCCCTTTCCAAATAATCAAGCAAGCGAAAACTCAAATGGCTTTCACTCCTCTCCCTACGGTCGAGCGGCTAAAGCGCCTCTCCTGTAAGTAAGAGTTTTCTTAGAACTGCTACGCTTAGAATAGTTCTATTCGAATAGGCATGGAACGCCCTTCCTCACTTGCTTGATTATAAGGTTGGAAAGCTAACAGCCCATTTCCGGCGCTTTTAAGCCCCGTTCCGCCACTCTCATGATATATTGGGTATGCGGGGGGCTGTCGCCGCGTTAAATGCGCCGCAAATGGCCTTAGGGGAAGAGAGGAGTGAAAGAAGAACAGCGTAGCAACTAATAACGAATGCGAGAGGCGAAAAGCAACGAGACTATTCTATTCGAACAGCTACGCTTCTATTTAAAACAGCTACGCTTCTATCTAGTGAGTGAACCTTAGGTAAGGTTCACGAACGGGTATCTCTTTAAAACAGCTACGCTTCTATACTTGTTGGAAGGAGCGAAAGCCACTTGACCGTAGGGAAAGGAGCTGAAAAGCGACTCGACTTACAGGAGAGGCGCGAAGCTGTTTGACTTTATGTAGCAGGGAAAGGAGCTAAAAGCAACTCGATAGACTATAAGGGAAGAGAGGAGTGAAAGAAGAATTGAGAACGGGAACCTCGTAGCTTTAAGATCGATCGGACTTGGCTTACCAATTAGAATAGGCATATTTGATGACGAAGCGAAGCTACGAGTTCAGGGAAAAGGAGTAGGTTCGAAGTTCCTAGCCCGGCTTGAAGCCAAGTTTCATTCTTTAACTGCTACATCAATTCCTTATAGTTCAAACTGGAATTCGAGTTTCTAGTCTCGTTTCCGCTTAGAAGAAGATCGCTTTAAATGGAACGCCTTTCCAACTTCCGCTCCGTTTTCCTTATAGTAAGAGTTTTCTTAGAACTGCTACGCAACTAATATCATAGTTCCATTTGAATAATAGAATAGTTCAATTCTCATAATATCATAGTTCAATTCTCATAATATCATAGTTCAATTCTCATAGGCATAAAAGATGATGTCGCTTAGAATAGGCTTTCCACTCCTCTCCTTTACTATAAAGAAGGAAGTTCCAAGCCGCTTGCTTGACTATAAAGTTTGGAGAGGAACGAAGTCACTTGACCGCAGGGAAAGAAGCTGAAAGCAAAAAGACTTACAGGAGAGGGGCGTTTAGCTTAGAGAGAGGGGGCGAAAGGCGCGAAGCTGCTTGACTGCAAGGAAAGGAGTGGAAAGCCTATTCGAATTGAACTATTCCGCAAGGAGAAAGACTTACTTGTTAGAGGAAGGGAGTTTATTTCCTTACTCTAAGCGGAAGAAGAACAGCGTAGCTTGCCTTAGCGCATCCCTTTTCATTTCATAAAAGCAAGTAAACTCCCTTTTCTTTTCATTAATGACGGAACGAAGGTAGCTCGAACGAATGTGAGAGGCGTGGAAGAAGCTTTAAAAGGAAAAGCGCGAAAAGCAACTTGACTATAAACTTAGAACTGCTACGCAGTTCTAATTAAAGAACTATTAGTAGCAGTTCTTCTTATTCCCCTCTTCTGTGACCCTCGTCTGGGAAGCAATCCTTAAACTCATGGCACACTCACTATATCTATATACGTCAAACTTTGACGCCTTTCGAAAAAGCCACTCGTTTTTACTATAAGGAAAGGCGTTCCAATGTGAGAGGTGCGGAGCCACTTTCCAGTTAAGGAGAGGAGTGTTGGCCGGTAACGAAACTAAACACGGGTCTTACTTCCTTTTCTTTTCCCCCTTGAGAATCGATTTCAAACCGGTCCGGAAAGAGAATCCGCTTTCATCTGACCTTCGAAACTCTCTTCTCATACTCCTCGTTGAGTCTTTCTATTTAGAGAGAGGAGCGGAGCCACTCGAACGAATGTGAGAGGGGGCGAAAGAAGAACAGCTACGCTTCTAATATCATAGTTCAATTCTCATAGGCAAGAAGTAAGGAAATGAGACGAGACGCAACTACTAAGAAAGTAATCTCTTAAGTAAAGGGTACTAATAGTTCTTTAATTAGAACTGCTACGCAACTAATAGAATAGTTCCATTAGAATAATAGAATAGTGAAATTCGAATAGGCATATTTGATGATGTCGCTTCCGGTATAAGCGATGGTCCGGGCTGGGCTATAGTAGTTGCTAAAGGCGCTAAAGCGATGGTCCGGGCAGAAAAGATCAATGAAAGACTAGAGCGCGAGCTAGCTGATCTACCGACAAGTCCTTGATTTCTTATCCGCGAAGTCAGATAGTTCTTTCTTGCTTTCTCCTACTCTTTCTTTATCGTATTATAAAGAACTTGCCTTCCTTGGCTACTAAAGACTGTAAGGAGTTCCAAGCAACGAGACTGCTAAGGAGTGGAAAGCAACGAGACTATAAACTTAGAAGCGTAGCTGTTCGAATGGAACTATTCTCCTATTCGAATTGAACGATTCTATTAGTTTCACTATTCTCCTATTCTCATTTCAGTTTTGTTAAGGCCTATGAACTGGAATTGAATATTCTTAATCGTATTATAAATCACTTGCCTTCCTGTGTTGCTAAGGGAAAATGAAGAACAGGAGCGAAAAGACACTTGACTTACAGGAGTTCCAAGCAACGAGACTGTAAGGAGTGGAAAGAAGAACAGCGTAGCAGTTCCCCTTTCTCCTATTCTCATTTCACTAGACGAATGTTCGAGGAGTTCCAAGCCTTGTTCGAATTGAATAGTTCCACAAGGAGAAAGACTTACAGGAGTTCCAAGCAACGAGACTGCTAAGGAAAGAGAGTTGCTACGCTGTTCTCATTGAACTATTCTCCTATTCTCATTTCACTATTCGAATGTGAGAGGAGTGAAAGCTACTTTCCTGTACTTGACTTACAGGAGTGGAAAGAAGCTTTAAAATGAAGTGAGAGGAGCTACGCAGTTTGAACTATTCAATTCTAAGCGTAGCAGTTCCCCTTTCTCCTATTCTCTCTGTCTCGTTGCGTAGCAGTTCTCATTTCACTTTCATTTCATATTCTTAATCGTATTATAAATCACTTGCCTTCCTTAGAGACTGTAAGGAGTGGAAAGCAACGAGACTGTAAGGAGTTCCAAGCTTTAAGTATTAGAAGCGTATTAGAAGGAAGCGTATTAGAACTATGATATTTGTTGCGTAGCTGTTCTCATAGAATAGTTCAATTAGTTGCTACGCTGTTCTAAGAAAACTATTAGTAGCAGTTCTTCTTATTCCCCTCTCCTTCCTATAATAATAGAAGCGAAGCAGCTTGAACGAGACTGTAAGGAGTGGAAAGAAACTCGAGCGAATGCGAGAGGAGTGGAAAGCTTTAAGTATGATAAGCGTAGCAGTTCTCATTGATTATTATTAATCGTATTATAAAGAACTTGCCTTCCTGTGTTGCTAAGTTTATAGTAAGGAAAGAGAGGCGTAGAAGCAACTTGACTGTAAGGGTTTCCGCTACGCTGTTCTCATAGAATAGTTCAATTTGTTGCTACGCAGTTCGAATCAGGTATGAAGAGGGAAAGAGAGGCGCGGAAAGAAGAACAAGGGTTGGAGCTACGCAACTACACTTGTTGGAAGGGTTGGAGCGTAGCAGTTCTCATTTCCCCTTTCTCCTATTCTCATTGAACGAAAAGGGCAGACTAATCAACTGAGAATGGAACTATTCTCCTATTCTCAACTGAAAGTTAATACATTTAATATGTAAAAGAGTATTATAAATCACTTGCCTTCCTGTGCTACTGTAAGGAGAGGAGTGGAAAGTTACGCCACTATACTTTAAGGAAAGAGAGGCGTAGAAGCCACTTGACTTTATGTAGCAGGGAAAGGAGCGAAAAGCAAAAAGACTGTAAGTCGAGTTGCTGAAGCGACATCATCTCATTGAACGTAGATATTTGTTGCTACGCAGTTCGAATCAGGTATGAAGAGGGAAAGGAGCTAAAAGCAGCTCGAGCGAATGCGAGAGGAGCTAAAAGCAAAAAGACTGTAAGTCGAGTTGCTACGCTCAGTCGAGTTGCTACGCAGTTCTCATTTCCCCTTTCTCCTATTCGAATTGAACTATTCCACAAGGAGAAAGACTTACAGTCGAGTTGCTACGCTGTTCTGCTTTCCACGCCTTTCCTTCCTTAAAGTTAATACATTTCTTATTCTTTATCGTATTATAAAGAACTTGCCTTCCTTGGCTACTAAAGAACTTGCCTTCCTTGTTCTCAATTAGTCGGTGAGTTGGCTTCACTTCCGGGGACCGGCCCAGCCTTGAAAGTCAGGGAAAGGGCGCTACTGGGCGGAAGCTACTCTGTTATCTCACGTTCTTCATGAGGACGAAGCCAGACGTTGCGTAGCAGTTCTAATTAAAGAACTAGACGAAGCTACGCAGTTCTAATTAAAGAACTAGACGAAGCTACGCTATAGTAAAGTAGCGTTATTGAACACCAACCAAATCTCGACAAAAAACACTGTAAGGAGAGGAAAAGTATGGATTAGAAGCGTAGCTGTTCTAAGGAGAGTTGCTACGCTGTTCTCCTCTTTTCTTCTCTTAATCAATTATCAATTGAGAGTTAGAAAATGATAACACAAAAATGCATTGTGGAATAGTTCAATTCGAATAATAGAATAGTGAAATGAGAATAGGCTAGATGTCGCTACCTTCGTTCCTCATTAATGAAAAGAAAAGGAAGCGACATCATCAAATATGCCTATTCTAATAGAACTATTCTATTAGTTGCGTAGCAGTTCTTCTTTCTTCTATATAGTTCTAAGGAGAGTTGCGTAGCAGTTCTTCTTTACGATATTACTTAAGTGGCGTAGCTGTTCTTCTTTCCGCTCCGAACGCCTAGACGACGTTTTTCTTCCTAATACTAATAGTAATGGAGACCAGGAAAGAGGGAAGCTTCAGTCAGCCTTAAGGCATGGAACGCCTTTCCAACTTCCACGCCTCTCACATTCGTTCGAGTTGCTTCGTTCCTTTCCCCTCGTCACCTCACTCAATCCTAAAGCGAGTGGCTTTCAACTCCTCTCCTTAACTTACAGTAAAGCGAGTGGTCAACACTCCTCTCCAACGCAGGAAAGTTCAAATGGCTTTCACGCCTCTAAAGCGAGTGGTCAACACGCCTCTCCTTATAGTCTTTTCGCCCCTCTCTTTATAGTCGAGTTGCTTAAAGCCCCTTAGCGGGAAAATTCTATAACCCGGGCATCAATAAATTCTTCGCTAAAATAGACGCCTACGAATTTACCTTAAGGGAAGGTTAAAGCATTATGTCTATCCTTATAGGGTAAGAAGGCTTTCTCTATTGTAGAGAGGACACACTACAAAAGCCTCAATAAAGCCAAAGAAGTTATCCAATTCCGCCTTTTAGAAATTATTATGCCAGACGTCCCGATTTATTTCATCTATTCCATGACCGGAACAGGGGAAGAAAGGGCTGTAAAGAATAGAATTCCTTCCCCTTCCTTCTTCTAATAAGAGAGAGCGAAAGACACTCGAACGAATGTGAGAGGAACGGAGCAAGAAAACGTATGTGCGTGACTAACGCGCAACGGCTTTCGCGCTAGTGCGCTCATCCGCTGCTTGTTGGGCATACGTACGGCTTTGACTAAACGACTAACTAAGGCTAACGGAATAACAGAATCGGAAGCAGACGTAATCGAAAGAAAGCTTGGGCCGAATGGAAGGGGCTTGCAACGATGGAAGGCTTACGGGATAGGGGCATACTCATATATAAAATTTCCTAACAAAAGCAATTGGGGTGATAGACCCGCGAAGCAAAAGCTTTTTTCCTAGCATTGAACCTTACTTCAAAGACTGGAAAGCTTACAACACAGGTAATAGAGCGAAGCCTTAGGCTGATAAACTGATTGAAGGCAGACCAAGAGCATTACCTACGAGGATTTATTAGTCAGGCTCAAAGACTGATTCGGTCTTTTCCTCAAAGGCGGATACGATTGAATTTGCTTTGGACTACGAGAGAGCTAGACAGCGGGGATGAAAGGTTTGCGAGGAAGAATCAATGGCCAATGGTTCTACAACTGCAACAGCACTTACTGAAAAGACTATTCTACGACCAGCCGCCTACAACATTACACTTCCGGCATGGCATTAAGCAAGTTCCTTCTTCTGCGAATATGAGATAGACCGACAGCCGGTACGGGACTAAGGGACTGTGGGAATAGCTTTTGACCGGATTCAAAGATATAGGCCAATCAAAAGGAAGATGGTGAAAGACCACCACAAAGAGACCCTCGCTCACGCCTTAGTCTTATTCGAAAACAAAAGCGGATGGACCTTCCTCAAGAAAAAAGCCAATCTGATTTCGGGGGGCATGTAGGCGGAGAAAGGCTGGGAAACTATAAGGTCTCGTAGGAAAAAGACAAAACGTAGGTAGGCTGCCACGCGGAGTGAAGGTAACTAGCCAATTCCCCAAGGTCTAGTAAACTAAGGTGGTAGTGCAGACAAGGTTAATTCACTCTGGGATTGGTAGTCCCGTCTGCTCTGACGTCGGAATAATCATTATAATACGATGATAGCACCTGATTAGCAAGAAATTCCCTGCTCTCCTCTTAGCAATGATCTGTCTAGGGCTACTTTCAAAACTGCGGATTCTGTAATAAGACCCTATTCATGGGCATTCTCCGACTTAGAATCGAATTCATACCCGGCAATCTACGATCTACCCAGCGCCTTAGTTTATGTTGAATAGGCATACCCGACTTCCAGCTAATTGTCAAATAAAGCTATCCGTGCTTAAATTCCTAGCTTGAAAGCATTCTTTGAAGCAAAAATTCCGGTAAATCAAGCCGTAAATCAAGGTAGAATACTTGACTTTTCCATGTGCAAGACCACAAAAAGTATTACCCCCTAAAGCTCAGCTCTGCGAAGGCCTTTCGGAGATTGACCTTTCTTTCTCTTCTTCCCGGTCTGATCGGTCGAGCTCTCGTAATCGATCGCTCATATGTCCATTTCGTTCTGGCTAGCGAAGTCGGGATATTCTACGTTTAATGATAAATAGTAAAGTTATGAACTCAAGCTAGCAAAAAACAAGACTGAGGTCGATAGGGGCATTACTGGTAATTGCTAAGGTGCTTTCTGAAGTCTTAACCATTGGCTAGCGCTCATCTCCAGCTCTGTTTCCAACCTTTCATTTCATATATCATTCCCGTATGCAATACCTCTTATTTAATCTTGCTATACGTCCAAGCCTTCTCCCATCGGTAGTTGGAAGCAGAACTGAAACTGGATATAACTGAAGGAAAGGCTATATAGGTACGATAGGAGGGTACGGTTAAGCAGGTAAGCGAAGGCTCTCTCTCTCGCTCTGTGGTCTTGTGTAAAGCCTTTCCGCCTATCTATTCTTTTTTTTTCTCTTTATTCAAAGTAAGCAGATCGAAAGCACGAAAAGGAATGTCTTAGCGTGCCCTTACTCTAATTCGAAATCCGTCTCTTTCTTTCTATTCTAATTCCCGGTCGAGCTCCCTTCATTCCTCTCCCTTACGGTCGAGTCTCCTTTTCAGTCGCCCTCGATCCGCTTGTAAATTCTTGGTGTAATACTCACTCGTAAATGATTGGTGTCAGAATTTCTCACTAATCAGGTGTGATCAGTCTCATCCGTGTAAGAATTAGGAATTCCTCTTCCAACTCGTCCCAGAATGGGCGTTATGGCAAAGAACAAGAAGAAAACTAAAGGAGAAATTTGTCCAATAGTAACAAAGGGTGCCTCCACAGGTTGACATCCGATCCAACCTAGTAGTAAGCAATCCGCCAAAAGCAACCAAAATATTCCTTGGTGAATCGGGCGAAAACTTGAACTACGTACATACATACTTTTAAAAAAGGGTAAAGCCAACAGACATATAAAAACTGGTGCTATTGCGGCTACACCTCCCGATTTGTCAGGTATACTACGAAGAATGGCATGGATCGGTAGGAAATACCATTCTGGCACAATATGAGGCGGGGTGGACATCGGATTAGCAGGTATATAATTGTCGGGATGCCCCAAAACATTAGGAGCATAAAAAATCCAAATGGAAAAAAAGATAGCAAAAGCTACCCAACCTACTAGATCCTTTACATAAAAATAAGGGTAAGAAGCTATTTTATCCATCTCTGAATGCACACCCAATGGATTATTGGATCCATATTGATGCAATGCGGCCAGATGAAGAAGACTGGCGCCTACTAAAATAAAGGGGAGTAAATGATGAAGACTAAAAAAACGATTTAAGGTGGCATTGTCCACGGAGAACCCACCCCAAAGCCAAGTCACTATGGTATCTCCTACTACAGGTATGGCGCTAGCTAAGCTTGTAATTACTGTAGCTCCCCAAAAGCTCATCTGACCCCAAGGTAGTACATATCCTATAAAAGCTGTCACAATCATTAATAGGAAGATTACAACTCCGAGACACCGAACAAATTCCCTAGGACTGCTATAACTGGCATGATATAGACCACGAAAAATATGAAGGTGAACCACAATGAAAAACATACTTGCCCCATTAGCATGCATATAACGGAGCAACCAGCCCCCTTCAACATCTCTCATAATGTGTTCTACGCTGTTGAAAGCTAGATCCACATGAGGTGTGTAATGCATAGCTAAAAAAACGCCAGTCACTATCTGAATGACTAAACAAATACCAGCTAACGAACCGAACCCCCACCAATAACTAAGATTGCTCGGGGTTGGATAATCTATCAAATGCTGATTAAGTGTGGAGGATATAGGTTGTTTAAGAAGAGAGAGTCGTTGGTTCCTTATAGTCATTTATTTTTTGCTTTCTCTTTTCTATCGTGACAACTCTTGTTCCCCCACCTTTTAGCCTTCTGGGGCCCTACTATGTATTAAAATGTGAGTACCCTTTCTTCCACCTCCGAAGGATGGAGGGGGTATACAGCGAAAAAAGCGTCGAAGGGGTCGGATCACCCTGGGTTACTGAAGAGTCGTCCGACTTCTCGGTGACCGAATAAGAGAGGTTTTTACCGCTGACGTCTAAGCTCTCAAGGACTCGGATTAGTCAACAGGAATGAAATCTAAGAAAGCTTAGGAATGAATCTAATGGAAATTTAGGTCTCTGTCCGCTTGGAATATTATTCTTTCCTCCTCGGTGAAAGAGGGCAAAAAAGGTGTGTGGGAGAAAGAATTCAAAAAGGAGAGAAGATTTCGTCCACCAAGCGGGACAGAGTGCGACCCCTAAGCAATTGGGGGTTCTCGCTCATGGGGGTCCATCTCATCTGAAAACTTTTCCTCTTCCATTAGCATAGCTAAATTTGAATAGGATGAATCAGCCTCAGGAAAAGTAAGCCCCCTTTCCTTGATTGAATTTGGCTTCGCTGCGCCCTGAATCAATCAAAAAGCTTATTGATTTGATTCATCCCATTTCATTTATTTGGGCGAGAGGGAGGCTGTGAGTCACCTGGGCTACGGGTTTTTCCGTTGGTTGATTCTCGAAATCACCTCTTGAAAAAAAAAAGGCCCTCGGTTCCAGACCCACAAATGAATAGGAAGCGAGGCGAGGGTCCTTCATTAAAGGGGGGAAAAGAGGGGTGGGGCTTTGTTCTGGGGGGGCCGCCTTGCGCAGCTTTAGAAAGGAGATAATTTCAGAAAGTCATTCTCTCCAACCTTTTCTATCTATCTTTAGAAGTAGGGCGAGAGAAAGTCAATATGATATTTGCGTTGGTTTTTCCAACGAAACTAAGCACTTTTCTTCTTTCTCATTCGGAAGGCTCAGTCCCACACCCTGACTTCAATGATGGGAACAACCTCCGCACTCCGGCGCTCCACTGAACAACAGTTCTCCGCCTTACTATATTTAGAATAGTGGTCGATCCTTCGGGAGTTACATTCGTAACAACATGTAATGTTATGTTCACGCGGTGATATTCTATCTTTCCAAGAGTACTACCCTGTACGTAGTCTATGTCTGGGGAGCATACTTGACAGGAGATAGACACAGGCGTTAGAGGGGTCCCCCACTTCGATTCCCGCCCCGTTAGCATCTACGATCCTAGATAAGGGATTAGTCCGTTAGGTCTTTTCGGTCCGGAGCCGGCTGGTAATGGACCTACTTACCTTGCTTGTAGACCTGCTGCGGAGCTAACCCTTGTTCTATTGGTTTGGTGGTTGCTACCAAGACGATTTCTTTATGCCCATCAAAGGACCTCGAGATGCTAATCCACGAAAAAGGATACGAGAAATTTGGAAGAACTCATATACGGAACGAGGGCGACCCGTGTAAATACATCGGTTTCTTACTCGTGCAAAGGAACTCTTTCTTGGCAACTTGGACAACAACTAACGATGTTTGTCCCGCATATCACTAGGAAGATCGGGATCTTTACAAAGGGCTTTATAAAGCTTTCGTCTCAATTCATATTTAGCCTAGCCGCGAGCAATCTACGTTTGTGATCTCGTATATTTCGCTTCTCCGACATCTTACTGACTTTCCCCCTCATCTTTTTGCAAAAAGCCGCTCCACGGTGGTAAAGTCTCATCTTGTGTGTTGGCCGAAGTTACAATAGTAACATTGAACCCTCGAATATGTTCGAAGATCTCGAAATGATCTTCCAGTTCGGGGGAGAATTCGCAAAATTCTGTTTCCATCGAGAATTGAATTGACCTTTCCCTTATTTCGACCGGAGAATCTAACAGAGACATTACTGTGGATATTCTGACCAAAAAATGTGACATTCCATGCCCTCGGAGAGTGCTTTGTCGTGCTAGGTCACTGACATATCCTTTTTTGTCTTTATTTGACCCCAAGAATGGATTGGATCGAAACGACTTTCCTGTTGAAGCCCTTTGTGTCTGTATTAATTTCTGACCGCACGGAATCTCCATAGCCAATTTTCCATTTTTGATAGAAGGTGCTGTCTTTGGTACTACTATTATTTTACACGATCCAGGAACTTCCATAACGTTGGCGTGATTCGGTTTGAGCAACGGATCCTGACGTGATACATCCTCGTAATGAAAATAGAGTGGAAACATGAGTTGATCCATAATGAGTATTAGATTGAAGTTCTCTTAAAGAAGACCGCCAGCTCCTATCCCGAAGATACAAAGCGCCCGGTCCTCTTCTCTTGTGTCGAAGTGTAGTGTAGTGTGGTGAGGTTTTGCCTCACAGAAAGAGTGGGAAATTGGGAGAAAAAAAGGCAGAATTTCGAATCTCAAAAAAATCTCTTTATTTTTTTTCCCCAACGACAAAGGAACTTACGGGCGGGGCATTTTCGGGGACTAGCCCGCTTCCCATTACTCAATAGGGCAATTCCTCGCACATAATTAAGGGAGCCATTGAAAGGTGACTAAAACACCAGAAACGGGGACTACCCGAGCTAATGATAGAGGCAAGAACACTTTCCGGCCAAGTCCCATTAATTGATCATAACGATATCGTGGAAATGCTGCACGGACCCATATATATAGGAACAGAAAAAGAATCACCTTGATACTAAACCAGATCGAGCCCGGGATCTTCTTGGAAATGGGAAGATCTAGGATAGGCGGCCAACCTCCTGGAGAGAGCGATGTGCATAGACCAGGTGAGTAGGGATGCAGCTCCGTGGACCGCTCGTCGGGCCTGATAGGTGGTGGTATCACACCCTTCTCAAAGGAACCGTACGTGACACTCTCGCGTCATACGGCTCCGTCCCGGAAGCAGGACCTTCCCTTTCCTTTGACCAACGGGCCCTCAAACCTTTATGATTTCGTGCCGAACCTGGTCTCCATCTTCGAACTTCTCGTTCGATGAGACCCCAGGTCTCGCTGTTTCCGTTTTCTAGGTCACGCCTTAACCTCGTTAGAAAGCGGAGTTGGCTAGCTGCCGGCATATCTTTTACGTCACCGGCCACATAGTCCGCAGCGTCTTTCACTGCATCGCATTTGCCGGGGCTGAATCCCCTTTCTTGAGCGATCGCCTTCGCTCGTTGGCAGAACGCCTTGATGCGTGCGTCTAGTTTGTTGGGGTGACACTCCGCTTCTTTATACTCTTAGGAGGCGAGAAACTCCCGTTCCCTTCTCCTTCCTTACTCTTCCGAGGATGGTTCAGGGGGAGCCGGTTCCGCCTCCGGCTGAGGAGGGAAATTTCAATCGATAGGCGGTAGCTTCGACGAGCTGGGACGTGGAAGTGAAAACCCTAAACTTGAAACCCTACCCTTCTTTGCTACTCACTATCTAAGGAGCAAATCCGAAGTCGGTTCTCAAGGCCCAGAAGCTCGGGGATTGAATACCCCTATGTTCCAAGTGACTAGCTTGGCTGGTGATGCGTTCACCCACTTGCACGCTTCCTTGCAAGCACGAAATCCTTAGTTCGCCCGCTACCACACGGGCCGGTGTACTCTTATCGCTAACCCCGAGAGAGGCTATACTCTAAGAGCCAACCGACTCATTATCCCTGGCCGCAAGGAAAAAAAAATAGCAATGTATCAGGGGCTGAGCGTACCTTCCGCTCAGGAACAAGAAATGGAGCTATTAAGTGTTGGTGCCGCTTTCCTTTTTCTAGCTCTTCTTTGGGTTCCCTATCGATGCGTGTATGCCTTCGCTTGCAAGCAAGCGAAGTGGAATCACAAGAAATTTTCATACACCTAGGCCTAATTCCATCGATGAATCATTCGAGAACGAATTTCGCGAGACTAATCTAATCTTATTCAACCAACGATGGGAATTAGGGCGAAGCCTGGGGCGGTCTCTGCCTTCTTAACACGCGGCACACCAACTTGAAGTCTGATTTGAAAATCTCTCTCTACCTTCACAAAACTTCTCGCGCCCTTCTCGTAGTTTTGACTTGCTCTTAGGCTACCGTTGACCGGCTTCGCGAGACCATTTCGGTCTACACACACATGGCTAAGCGCTATTGGGCGGAGCTTTCTCAATCCAAGCTAACTAATAGAAGAAAAGAGAAGAAAGGAAGATCTTATAAGAGACTCACCCCATCTTTACATAAGCAATTTCTTGAACGGAAAAAATAGATGCTTTCATGGACTACTTTGACTTTAGGGATTTGCTTCATCATTAGCTAAAGAAGAGAGACAGGGGGGAAGCTTAGTCTAATTGTCCGAAGTGATTCTTTCTTGATTGGATGCCAGCTTTCTCTTAATTCCTATCGTGCACTTACATACAAATCTATAGGTAGTTCATCTCCTTCTAAGAAAAATATCCAAAGTTTTCATTTTTGATCGAATTCCGTCTAGTAAGCCTCGAGATCTTACAGATGCTGTTGAGAATCGTCATTAACCAATCATGTATCGGACGCACCATCCCTTGAAGTAAGTAAAGGGCGCAAAGATGCGGATTTGACCCGCACCCTCTTTCTTTTTCTTTAAATAGAGAAAGTGGTGGCTAGATTCGCGTTCCCTTTCCAGACTATCAAGGATTTCAAAGATCTTTCATACTGTGCCCAATCTCGAAATTGGTTCTATACATATGACCAGCAACGAGCAAAATAAATGCTATAGCTAAATGGCGATGGGCAATATCAGTCAGCCACAGACCCCCAGTTACAGGATCTAATCCTCCACGAAAAGTAAGAAATTCCGCATATTTTGACCAATTCAAGGTTCAAAATGGGGTTGCTCCCCCTTTTTTTGGAGGGGATAAAGTTGAGCCAAAAGATCTCGATTCAAGAGAAATTCATGAGGAAGTGGTAGCTCTTTAGGATCTACTCCAGCCTTTAGAAATTGCAACATCGGTAAAGATAGATGTACTTGATGCCCCGCCCAAGAGAGAGACCCAAGTCCTAGTAGCCCTGCCAAATGGTGATTCTGGTAGTGAAAGAAAGCCCATACCTAACTCGCTATGCTTGGCGCGGTCCCGTGCTACGCTATTTGATCGAGATTCGAAATACCCTTCCTCGCCGCCACCTTCCTTCAGAGGTAGCCCGATTGGAATCTTGTACACTTTCCTTATCTTTCTTTTATTGATCCAGCCTCTACCTCATAGAAAATCCTGTTTAGGAAGCTAGCGCCCGCTCTCGCCCCAATATACGTGTAGGGGGAAGCACCAATGAAAGTGAACCTTTATTGTTTCGTTTCCTTTTCTCTTCGAACCGATTAGAAGGAAGGCAGTAGCTCCTCCTACATACGAGTAGGGAGATCCTGAACTAAGGTATGATTGCGAACATTATTGAGGTCAGTCTTTTCGGATTACGGGTGACAGGCGAATGCCGTCGTCCGAAAGGTATGAGCAGTTTCCACTCTGCTCGTACTGAATACGGGTAATTCCCCGCCACTTGCCCAACATTTTAATAGAGGGACAGCCAGCGGTGAGGCCATTGGACCAATAAACAATAGGCGCAAGTAGCTTGAAATCAAAAAGGGTGAGGGGCAAATCTACCTTTTCAGCCCGAGTTAAGACAAAGGAATGGTCTCACTCAGGGGGAATGCGCCTTCATTAAACAAAGAAGCTGAGCGATTGACATCGAATAAGAGTCCGCATGAGAGGAGTGATCAAATTCTATTATATTAGGGGTCCCCGGGCCTATCCTTTCTTTTTTCTCAAAAAAGTCTGTGGACCCACTAATGATACTCGGGAGAGAACCGACCTACTGGTCTTGATCCCATTCTATACGCACGCCATTTTTTTAGTAACAAGGTAACAAGAAGCGGGCTAAAGCCACAAAAGGGGGACAAGATTCATCGATTAGGTGGCAGCAAGGTTTGTGATGACTCTTTGATCTATCGGTTGACTCTGTCTTTTTAACATCCTTGATCTTGATTTGTTTCCAGGAGCAGAGATGGAATGAAATAAGCAATCAAGTCCGTCTGGACTCCGATCGAGAAAGCCCTATCCTCGACCTACTTCCATCTTAAAGCATTGAAAGAAAGGCAGGCAGCTTTGCCGAGTTTCAGAGGTGAGGGAGGTCAAAAAAGGAGTTCAACCGTTCCCTAAATATGGAGTCAATGACTTTGAAGGGCCATTATTGAGTCAAGCAACCGAAACCGAGAAAAGAAGTCACATCTGAGCTAATTATAACTAACTCATCCGCTTATATTATACCAAGCAAGACCCTTTTGCAGTTTACTCGCTAGTGTCATCACTCACTGGACGAGCCTTTCTATTTGTACCAGTTGAGTACGTCTGCCCAAGACCCAGACAAAAAGCTTTGTACCTTACCACGGAAACTCCGCTATCAATGTCGTCTGGCCCAGTTGCCCCAACTGGACTTAACCATTTTACTTCTGACAATAAGAGGAAGAGAAGCCCTCTTGAGTAAGGGCTCTTGAGTTAGAGTTCGAACTCACCTTCTTTCTTCTATTTCATAGCCTCTTCCATATTCTCAATCGGAATAGGCAGGCCAACAATCTTTTTCTTTTATTAGGAACCGAATCCGAAAGAGACGCAGCAGCAAGAGGTCCTGAATCAAATAGAGCAAGCAAGTCCGTATTCTGTTCGGCTTACGGCTTCATTCCCAGAGTAAGGAGAAAGAAGACACAGCGCCGGGGAATAGCTCCGAGAGGGACTTCTCTGAGTAAAGAGAGAAGTAAGGGTAAGAGTCATTCCAATTCAGTAGGTGAAGAGTCTCTTTCGAGCGAGATCCTTTACCACGCCTAACTAAATGAAAGAAAGTAAGAGAGAGAGTGGCCGCCTATTTCAACAATGAAAATAAAGGACTTCCTTATCCTAAGGCTGTCACTGAATGAATCTGGTAACTAATGCCGCCAGAGAGGCTGAGGTGAGTATCGTCGCATCGCCTCCGACAACTTCTTTTGCTTTGTAGCTACGGCTCTTATCCTTCCTAAGTGGTTCGTAAGTCTTTCTTAGTTTAGACTTCTAAAGACTGCTTGCGCCCCTTGTTCCTGCTTTAGCCTGTGAAGTATTGCTCTTGTTCTTCTTTTTAGTTTCAGTGAAGTGCTTATAGGGCTTAACTTCCGATTTAGCTATTTCTGTGATAGAAGAAGAGTATATTATAGAATAGACTATACCCCTAGACCCGGTATGGAAAGGGAGTAAGGTAATTCATCATCAACCAAGGCAGGAATCGTTAGAGTATTGTATTGCCCTCCAATAGGACTATACAGAGCAGCGGGAAGGTCGGAATCTAGTGAATCTGTCTTTAGAGTGTAGCTCCGCACCTTACCCATCGTGTAATGACAGTGTGCCTTCACCCCATGATCTTAGTGCTCCGATTGCGCCTTCTGTATCTGTAACTGTAAGTGCATATGTATACACTAATTTAGACGTGGGTTCCGCTTCGGGGAAGACGAGTTGACTCCACAAAGCAGAAAATGCCTCGGATATTCCATTAACGGTTACCTAGCCCAGGAAAGGAAAAGAAAGGGCAATCTGCTAGAGGCACCTTCCTATTCCTTGCCGCAACGTATCCCGGCTACCTTTCCCTTGCGAAATCCTAGGAGACTCTTGCTTGTAGGCGTAAGGAAGATTTCTGATTCACCGCTTGGACCTAAAAACAATCTACTAAAGGTCTTCCGATTCTGCTGCGGGTATTTTCTTTTCTTGGATCTTATCGATCTATGCCCTTTTGGTCTATGGGGTATCCCCCTTTTCCGCTTTTCTTTCTTTCATCTTCCTAATTCCTCAGGTAAGCTTCATGCCAGTCTGACTAAGGTAAGGGGGGAAGACCTCATTTCGTCATTCATATCTATTCGTCTTAGCCCTGCTTCGGCGATTCAATCCGACATTTCATTTCCCCCTTCATCATTTGATTTTTCGCATCTAAGAGCTGATCTTGCAAAAGGAGTACAGTGCGATAACAAGCGATTTGTGATCAATAAAAAGTACCACCGGATTCTGTACCCGGATCCTCACCTTAGACAGTTTCATTTGGTTATGAAAGAAAGGCTTTATCCCTAGCGTTAAGGTCTCTATCAAGCACTCTTCTAAAGCTGTCTGAAAGCCCTCATATTCAACTCGCTGCCTCATCCACATAGCATGAACTCGCTCGAAGTGCTTTCTCCTACTATGGTGGAGTTTACCAAGAACTCTCAACGTTCGGAGCGCCGGTTCTGTTTCAGAAGAAGCATGATGGCAGTTTAAGGTTTTGCATCGATTATAGAGCGCTGAACAAAGTGACCATCAAGAACAAGTACCTTATGCCTCTTATTGCAGACCTTTTCGATCAGTTGAGTGGAGCACGATACTTCACGAAGTTTGATTTGCGGTCGGGGTATTATCAAGTGCGTATTGCCGAGGGTGAACATATTTCTTTTCTCTTGTGTTGGCTTTGCAAGTTCCTGCTGTGCATCCCTGCCCGATCATTTTCTTCTGATTATCTCTTTTTAGCCAAACTACTAGCTTCTGGGAGGAGGGGTATAGACTCATTCAGGTTGAGACGGACTCCCTGCTTTCTATACAGAAGCTGCACAATGGCTGGGCCTGAGGATCCACATTTCAATATTATCCTGAGAATCAGAGAGCTAATGAGAAGGGATTGGAGGTGTGAATTGAGACATATTTGGAGGGAAGGCAATGTGAAGATGTGTTGGCTAAGCAAAGTATCGGTCCTGCTCCTGGCTTAACCATCCTACGTGACCCCCTACTGCAATCAGACAGTGGAAAAAGAATGATAACTTAGGCGCGACGACACCTAGAGTTGTGAAGGTGAGTTAGAGCGTAAAGCCTTAACATGTTCCAAAAAAGGAAGTATACATGTCTCTCCCTCACGGATATTCTCCACAGGGGGAGAACTCAGTTTGCCGCCTGAATCAGTCCCTTTATGGACTTAAACAAGCGTCCCGAAATGGGTTTGCCAAATTTTCTTCTGCTTTACTGGATGCTGGTTTTCTTCAATCCCAGGCAGTCCCTTTTTACTCGTCGACGTGGAAACAATTCTGTTTTTTATTTTAGTATATATTGATGAAATTGTAATCATTGGTAATGATATTCAATTCATCATATCAAACCGTTGATTTGGAGATAGAGGTGACGGAGGAAGAGTATCGGGAGTGGTATATTCCCAGAGCCTTGAGATCTTTCTTTTGCTATTCTCCGGCCAGATCTAGGTGTGAACCAGGAGCTTGCCATTGTGGAGAGAGAATGGATATGCCAATTACTACTCTGCGTATCTGATGTGTGCTTCGGAGTATTGGAATGCTGATCAGAGGCGGGCGACGGTAGAAGGAGGTAACAGCCGGGTTAGGCGCTCCAGCAGCTCTAGGAGTTCCCGTTCTCGCTTTTCTTGATCTTCCAAGCTTGAAGCTCGCCTGCTTTGAGAGAGGAGAGACAGCCATTTGATGCATGACAATGGAGAAAAGTACTATATGCTTTATGTTTCCTATGCAGCTACTACAGCTAATAAGCTATGCATGATGATATGTGATGCATGCTTTGACTTCTAAGGCTTGACAGGTCCTTTTGGTCGATTTCCAGTTGATTGCCTCAACCTATCGATTGAGTGAGTTGGAGAAGAAAGTCTTAGAAGGCTACGACTCTATAAGTTTCGCGTCTTATTTTTTTGCGTGTCTACTATTTATTTAGGTGCAAAGAGCCTAAGCGGTTCAAGCTATTATATTCCGAGCCTGCTCTCCATTTCCACCGTTGATGCAATAGAAGCTCTTAATGCAATATCTGGTGGTGAAGACATTCCCGCTGCTACAATTGGAGTTGACGGTACTAGTTCTCTTACAGTAAGAGCTCTTGCTGGAATAACCAGTGCTAGTTACTTGACTGTTGGAGGAGAAACCACTGTGTGAAATGTTCACGTAGAAGCTCCTCTTTCATCTGCAGGTATAGACTTCTTTGGATCTTATCCGCTTCAGAGGTTAATCAATAGGGAAATCCGCATTTTTTTGATCTTCCTCTAAAAAATGCTTTTTCATGGGCATCTTCTATTCAAAAGGATCTTACTCAATTCAATAGAAACTTCACTTGAAAGGATAGGAAAAAGCTCTATACGATACGCGAGTTGTTGGTGGAATACGAGTAAGGACTTTGTTTGCCCAAGTCCCTTGCTTGAAGGACTATCGCACTTTCAGTGGTACTGAGACTGTCCCTACCACTACCCTTTATCAAGCTGGTTTACAAGAGTTCTGGCTTTCCCAACCGGACAAACTTCTAGGGAATCGAATTTCTTTCCCCTAAACTATTTATATGCGGTCCTAACCTTGCTACTCTTACTTCCACTAGCAAGAGAACTTCTGCTCGTAACATACCCCTAGGGATATAATCTTACTTCTTGAAGCGAGCTACTTTAACTGCCAAAGGAGCGGGGCAACTCGAGTTAGACGAGAGGCAGGGATGTAATTTCAAAGAGGCTCGACCGGACCCAAGAACCGGACAGAAGACAGGCCCCACTGTGATACCTCGTGCAAGTTCTAGTTAATGACCTGAAAGAAGTCACTAGCTTCTTGCTATCGAGCGTGCCTTAGCCTTAGTTTACAAGGAAGCTTTGTCGTACTTAGAAAAGGATGGTTCTAAAGTAGGTGTCAAGCTGAGAAAAGGCGGAGAATTTTGGAATGAAAGAAAAGAAAGGCATTGCCCAATACATTTATTCTATACAATAGGAATTCCAAGCCGTAAAAGGCAATGTGAATTCCTACGACTCCTCTCACTCTCAGGGACGGATTGAACAGCTGCTGTTAGGGAAGGATCTCTATCATTGGTTCATCAGAAGCCATCAAGCACGAAAGCAGCAAGGAGTGTGCTAGTGAGTCCCAAGCGAAGGAAAGAAGGACATGAGAGGCATAGAGAGGACTCAAGGACAAGACACGACTCAGACCCCGGTAAATTTGATCTTCATTGGCCTTGCTGTCCGCAGATCGATTACTCTCCTTTGAAGGTGAAGCCCGTTTGAAGGCAAGTCATGGTATCCGGGATCGGACATCGAAAGGGAAGGCGAGGTTTCAAAGTCTATTATGGAAGCGGGCCCCTACTGGTAGTGATACCCCGATCTCATGGATGAAGGCTAACGTTTTCTATTGGAATAGAGGGATGTGCAGATCAATTCTACTTTTCACTTTGCCATCTAGAGATAGTTTGCCCTGAGTTAGGATACGGAGTTGGAAGAGAATGCCAGTATATCAGTTCATCTTCATCAAAGGCCAAGATCTCCATGAATTCTATTATTTTGCCTCTCTTTGCTTCTGAGGCAGTTTCAAGTTTAAGCCGATCCTCGAGGTCCAGTAAAAGGTCACTCCTCATCCCGATCTTATTAAAGGAGGAAGTAAACAGATCAAGGTTTCTACGTACTTCCGTTATGGAGGGTGCGGGCAGGGGGGACGGCGGGGAGGCCGGCTCCATGACCCCGGTTGGTTGCCGAAGATGACCCCTCGCCTTGGTCTCCAAATAAGTTTTTCTAATAGTAAAAAGCACCTTAAAACCACGAATAAGTTGG